GTATCCTGATTATTAATTCTCTGTCAATCCCGGAATTCTAAGGATTTCTTGAATTCGAAACAGAAGGACTTGGTACTAATTGAATTCAATCAATGGGGATTAAGTCTCTTAAGACTGGGTTAGGGTCAAATAAAAATAGGAGCAAGGACTTAATCTGAACTTGTTCGGCTTTGTACCTAAACAAGATAGTTAGCATCCGATAAAAGAGGATCCTTTTGATTTATAACTCATCATTCTCATAGAATTCGGGAAGTAAATAGGAGTTAATTAGTAACAGAAGGTATTAATTTGAATATCTGTGTTTGTCCGAATCTCATTAACAAACAATCAAATATGTAACTAACGTATTTTCTTTGAACCTTATCTTTAGGTATTTCGTGTTTGGCTCTAATGAATAATTATATTATAGATCTAGATTCAGACAGAGGTGATTCATACATTTTATTCACTTTACTTTATGACAAGATTACAGAAAGATGACCACACAAACAAAATATGAAAATGCGTATAAAATGAGGAAATGCTTAGCTTATATGTATGTATTGTTTTTTTTTTATTTCAGCGACAACGGTCTTTCCATTTTTGTGACAAAGATTTGTGATCCCTTACCTGAAATTTGAAAATTTAAATATTTAACATAGAATATCCATAACAGTGACAATTCTTCAGTCTATCTAATAGATACGACAAACCCCTATTCTTTCGATTCTTATTTTATCCATCTCACGAAAAAAAAATTGGCTTTATTGTTCGATCTATATATCAGCTTTAAATCATTCATGATTCAATTCGAAAAGAAAGAGAGATTTCTCTCTCTCTTATGTGTGGTGCTTATTGTAAACCTTTATTCAAATAATGATGTCAAAGTAGGAAACTTTTTCAATTATCATTTTTTTAACTATTTTGACTGATTCCTTTTGAGTGGAATCTTTGGTACTCGAAGAAGTGTGAGATTCGTAAATCTATCCTATTGAGTCACTTAAAGATGCAGATTCAAAAAGAACTCATTTATTCGTTGTTATTTATCTTATTTTGTTATTTTTTTTTTTAATAAAATGTTGCATTCATACAATAAAATTGGAATTCTTATTGAGACTTTTTCAGAAAAATATCTACCCATCTATATAGTATATAGAAGAAAAAAAATAAAAAGAGAAGAATAAAAGTAAATTATAGATTACTATGTTCCAACTGAACCAATGACTATTCATGATTCCATAATTGAATCATTTCCATACGGGTTCCAAATTAGAGGAATGTTATGGTAAAACTTCGTTTGAAACGATGTGGTAGAAAGCAACGTGCGACTTGAAGGACACGATCCGTTGTGGATTCTTACATCCACCATTTTATTTTATATAGGACTGAAGGTGCTCTTGGCTCGACATCGTTTGTTCTGTTCCACTAGAACCTCTCTTTCTTGTTGGGTTGTAATGTAAATAGTACATGATGGAGCTCGAGTAGAAAGTATTGATTCATTTCTCGGGAGCAAAGATCTAGGGTTAATACCAATCAATAAATTGGAACAACTTCGTAAGTATATCTTCGATATAGAAATTCAAAGGATCCAATTCGAGCAAGTTTCCAATCAAAAAAGGGGAAAGTTGTTAGAATTGATAAAACTTTTTCGATACAAAGTGTATCACGCGGGAATCAACTGTTCATATGATTCTTTGATAGAAAGAAATCAAAAAAAGGGTATGTTGCTGCCGTTTTGAAAGGATTAAGGATCACCGAAGTAATGTCTAAACCCAATGATTCAAAACAAAAAATAAAGGATCCTAGAACAAGGAAAGACCCTTTCAATTGTCTCAATAACTGGATCAGACTGAAGAATTCAAATAGGTTTTAAATGAGACAAACAAAAAAGGGGATTAAAGACCGCTCAAGAAATGGCTAAAGATTTTTCTTTGAGCTATTTAAAAGTTATCCAACTTGAGTTATGAGTACAAATGATTTTTTTATTTTTCAGGAAGTAAGAAGAAAAAAAAGGACTTAAATCATAGTCTAATTGATTTGATGATTTTATGGACCCATTTGCCATTAGAATTCTATACATCGATCGATATAACTTCGAATCATTTTTTCTCGAGCCGTACGAGGAGAAAACTTCCTATACGTTTCTAGGGGGGGTATTGTTCATCTACATCTATCCCAATGAGCCGTCTATCGAATCGTTGCAATTGATGGTCGATCTCGAAGAGAAGGAAGAGATCTTCGGAAAGTGGGTTTTTATGATCCGATAAAGAATCAAACTTATTTAAATGTTCCTGCTATTCTATACTTCCTTGAAAAAGGTGCTCAACCTACAGGAACCGTTCATGATATTTTAAAGAAGGCGGAGGTTTTCAAGGAACTTCGATCTAATCAAATAAAATTCAATTAAGTAAATAAAAAGGGGGGGGGAGTGGTGACTCGTATATAGCTTTGTATAACCCTTCTCTACTTTACTTTTTTTTCTTTCCCCTTTCTCTTGCTCTATTCGTATCTATTTATCACT